AAATGGACAAGATAACATTTCCATTTCTTCATCCGAAGATGGGTTCCTTTTGAAGCGAGAATTGATTTTCCTTGATATCTAACATAATGCATGCAAGGATCCTCGAACAACTGTAAGCTTTTCTGAAAATCATTACGACAAACTACTACAAGATGTTCTATTTTTCCATAGAAATGTGTTCGCTCAATAAAGTCTCCAAAAGATGTTGATAGTAAATAAGAGGAATGTCTACGGAGAAAACAAAATACTGATTCATATTCAGATACATAAGAATTATATAGGAACCTAAATAGTCTTTGATTCTCTTTTGAAAAAAGGGAAATAGATTTCTTTAGAGTAATGAAACTATTCCCATTTTCATATAGAAAAAATCGCAATAAATGCAAAGAGGGAACATCTTTTATCCAGGATTGTAGAATTTGAATCAAGATTTCGAGATGAATAGGATAGGGTATTACTATATCTGACACATAATTTAAATGCGAAAATTTGTCCTCTAAAAAAGGGAATATCGAATGAATAGATCGTAAATTCTGATATTTTTGTATTTCTTTTTTTTCTTCAAGAAAAATTGGCAGGGAGAAAGGAATTTCTACAATAACCGCAACCCCCCCTGATATCATTTGAGAAAAAAGATGATTGCTGCGTCCAACGAATCGATTTGGATTAGAATCATTAAACGAATTAATCAAATAACTCTGTTGATACATTCGAATAATTAAACGTTTCACAAGTACTAAACTGAATTTATTATCATAATCTGAAATTTCCGCGGATTCGTAAAAAAGGGATCCATTTAAACCATGATCATGAGCAAGTGCGTAGATATATTCCTGAAATAAAAGCGGATATAGGAAGTGTTGTTGCCGATATCTATCTTTTTCTAAATATCTTTTTAATTCTTCCATTTTCAATCATACATACTTGAGCTAGAGACAGAAGTCTTTCTTGAGTTATCAAATGATACATAGTGCGATATGGTCAGAACAAGGTATATATAAGGGGTTATGTACATAGTAATAAGTTATAAAAAAGGGATACCCTGGAAACGAATAGTCCAGTCAATGGATCTTCTTCTCTTTTTCCATCCAATCAGTTTATATTCATTAATATTATAAAAGAGAAAGTTAAAAATCCTTTATTTTTGCAACCCAATCGCTCTTTTGACTTTGGAATGAATTCTTTTTATCAGTATGCTGTTTCTTCTACACATCCGTCTGCACTCCATAATAGAAAAATAGTTAGGATTCAAAAAATGGACGATCTTCTCGCGGAAGAACCTCTTCCCCCATTAGGCACTAATTTATTTTTAACATCTAATTAGATCGGGTAATCATTCAAATTAAGAACATAAGCTCGTTGCTTTTTGTTTCCCTAGAATTGGAGCCTAGTACTCTATCCATTTATTTACTCGACCAAAGAAAGTGTGAACGTGAATTAATTTTCCGAAAATCAAAGCAATATTTTTGCGCCAATCTGGTAAGAATGACCTATCTTCAAAATTCTACATTAAAAATGAATACGACATGCTCTTTTTTCCATTCATTACCCTTCAGGATCAGTCGTGGTCTTATAGACTCTACCAAAAGTCTAGACGAATTCGTTGCTTCATCTAAATGTGTAAAAGATCATAGCCGCACTTAAAAGCCGAGTACTCTACCGTTGAGTTAGCAACCCAGATAAATATGTAGATACAATTAGATATATATGATCAAAATAAAAATAATAATAAATTGATTGAATTGCACGATCCGGCAAAAGATATAGAAATGGACCTAGCAACAAAAGAAATAAAAAAAGAAAAGTTTTATAATCTATTTCATTAATTATATAATATAAACAACAAAAAAAGCGAATTAAATTAAAACGTAAGAGATTAAAAAATAAACGGAAATGTCAGAATTGATGAATCCCCTCAATTCCAGAATTTTTTTTTCTTTTCATTCTAGTAAATCTAGCACTTGAGTGAAATAAAAAACCAACCAATATGGGACAGAAATGGATATTTATCCACGATCGAATTATATTTGTTCAATACATCATTGTCAATATGAATTGAATGTTGAGAAAACAAATAAAACGAAATAAATCAAATTAAAGTAAAGGGTTTGTGTTGGATTGGCACGACATAAAATAAACATAAAAAAGAAGAACTAGAAATGGGGTTTATTCAATCAATAGGGGTACAATAAATAAGTATGAATAGGGCAAGAAAAGGGTAAGAGTGAAGAATTATACAAAGTTAGATACTAAACACCCTAATCCACTTTTGATACTTTTTTTACTTCGGTTAACTTTTTTTTTGATTAATTTGAAATTCTTTAAATAATTCTGCCTTCTTAAAAATATCATTAACCGTTTCTGTAGGTTGAGCCCCTTTTTCAAGAAAATATAGAATAGCCGGAACATTTAAATAAGTTTGATTCCTTATCGGATCGTAAAAACCCACTTTCCGAAGATCCCTTCCTTCTCTTCGGGATCGAACATCAATTGCAACGATTCGATAGATGGCTCATTGGGATAGATATAGATAAACAACGCCCCCCCTAGAAACGTATAAGAGGTTTTCTCCTCATACGGCTCAAGAAAGAATGATTTTAATTTCTTTTTATATGTATTTTGTGTGTATAATAGATCAAAATAGAATTAATATATAAATTATTTATTATTAATTTTTTATTATTAATTATTATTAATTAAAAATACAATTTTCCATAATGGAATAGAATATAATTTCCAGAATTGAGTTAATAATAATAATTTAATTAATAATGGCAAATGAATCCATAAAATCATAAATTAAACTATTATTTTAGTTTTTTTATTTTTTCTGTAAGAAAAAAGAAATATCATTCGTACTCATAACTCAAATTGTATAACTCTGAAAGGAAAATCCTTAGACATTTATTGAGTCGTCTCTAACCTCTTTTGTTTGTCTCATCTCAAATCGATTTTGATTCTTTATTCTGATTTAATTGTCTAATTGTTGAGACAATAGAAAATGGTCTTTCCTTGTTCCGGAACCTTTTATCCTTGCTTTGTTGAATCATTGGGTTTAGACATTACTTCGGTGATCTTTACTCCTTTCAAAATGGCAGCAACATACCTTTTTGCTTTTTCTTTTTATGAAAAGATTATAGGAACGATGGAGATTACCTTATGATACACTTTTGATCGAAAAAGTTTTACTAATTTTTTTTGCTTCAGACAAATTTGAAGACAAATTTGACTTTTTGATTTCAAACTTGCAAATTGGTTAGAATTTCATTTTTCGATTTCTATATAGAATATAGAAAATATATTTACAAAGTTGTTCCAACTTATTGATTGGCACTAACCCTAGATTCTTCCTCCTGATTGATAAAAAAATCAATACTTTTTGCTCGAGCTCCATGATGTACTATTTACTTACAACCCAAAACAAATTAAGGTACTGCGGGACAGAACAAACTATGTCGAGCCAAGAGCATTTTCATTCCTATAGAAAATGATGGATGTAAGAATCCACATACGGTAATGTCCTTCAAGTCGCACGTTGCTTTCTACCACATCGTTTCAAACGAAGTTTTACCATAACTTTCCTCAAATTTTGAATCCGTACGGAATTGATTCAATATGAAATCATGAATAGTCATTGGTTCAATTGGTACATAATAGTTCATACTTTTTATCTTTTTATCTATAGAATAAGCTATAGAATAAGAATAACCCAAGAATGATCCAGAAGGGTTCAAAGTTTCTTTTCCTGATCAGATTGATTTTTTAGATTTCTTTGAGTATCAAGAATTCATAAGAAATCTGTCATAAATTTTAAAGAATCCCCTATGTAAGGTAAGATTAAATAAGGCCGCTATCAGATGTTGGATTGATAATCAAATAATGATCTGGGGAATATGATCTTTACGTATTAATCATATACAACAAATAATTATTACAGCTAGTAATTATGGATATTTCAATATCTATATATGGGTCTTTTCCACTTTTCTTTTGAATTTCGACACAAAAAGCATCATTATCATGTAATAATTCAAATAAAATATAATATTATATATATATATATATGAGTATATATATATATGAGATATATATGTATGAGATATATATGAGCCATAAAATATCCCCCCAAATAACTAACTTCCATGTGAATAGTACAGATCCATATTGAATAATACTCCCCTTTTGGGGATGAAAACTATTAATGCATATCCATACCCATGGAATATAAAAGGATATTCTCATATAAAAAAAGCTATTTATTACATCCATCTTTGACACTTAATTATGTTTGTGATAAACCAAACGAAAGAAAGGATATAATTTTTGAGAAGAATTATAACAGTTCAGAACAAAAGATTGTTTTCTTTAAGATTTTTTTTTATTTTCATGTTGGATACAATGTGACCCAATCTTTCGATTTCATTAGAATCGATCTGGGACGGAAGGATTCGAACCTCCGAATAACAGGACCAAAACCAGTTGCCTTACCGCTTGGCCACGCCCCATTTATATTCAAAAATGAGCAAATAAACACTAATCTAATTTTAGTAATTATGGGCCATTCGTCAATTACGGGCTTAATAACCCCATATAAAAAAATTTAAAATGAAATAAGACTAATAAACCACTTCTTATAAACCACTTCTTATTTCTTATCTTACTTCTCATTATATATATATATATTAATAATATGTTTGTTAATAATATATACTACTAATTAGAATTATAAACTAATAATTATATATTAATACTAATCAGTATAGTCTATTTAGAATATATATTAATTAATAACATTAGTAAATAACATTTAATATATAATTGATATAAATCGTTTTATAGAAGTTGTAATTAATTATCATTCATAAATGATAATTAGCTAATTAACTGTTATAATTATCATTCACTTAATTAACTGTTTAATTAATATAGGTTATTGATTGTGATTCTTATTTTTGTTGTTGAGATTAGACACATGTGGATATAGAATCAAAATAAATTCA